TGATCAAGAGCTTTCTGGGTCGTCTCAGCCCTTTGGATTCGCCCTTATTCCCAAAATAGATCAAGATGGGATTTTTTTTCGCGTACAAAGGATTTACTTGTTACTAATACAGTCTAACCGCTGCTCTTCTTTAGATCCCTTGTTTCACTCCGATAGTATCATAAATCGGATCGATGCAGAAGAAATGAATGCATTTCCATACTATTAAGTAAGTAAAATAGTTAAAAGATAATCTGGATTATGACACATCACTTATTATACTGGATCTTACGGAGCCTGTTCATGCACAGCATGCTTGGGTCTGATCATAGAAAAGATTCACCAGCCTAGCCCTATCCTCTTCATGGGGGGGCGGTTGGAACAAAGACACATTTGGTTGTGAATTCCAATGTAGCAGATAAAAGCATATTTCTGCACGGCTCAATCAATAGTTCAAGTCACACACTCCCATAATCCATTTTCTCTTCGGAGAATTCCCTTCAACTATTCGTCCATGTCAAATAAATAATACAATATTGTGGAGTTGAGGGAAAATTTCCAAATAAATGTCTTATTCTTTGTCAATAATCCATATTTGTAGCAATGAAATATTATTGTTCCTCCCCCAAGTAAAGTAATAAGATAAATGATTGATTACAAATCTCTATGATCTATATTCTTTATAAAGGACCAGAAATACCTTGCTTACGTATCATTAGAAAATGCATTAACATAAATACGGCAGTAAGAAGAGGTAATACAAAAGTGTGCAAACTATAAAAACGAGTCAAGGTGGACTGTCCCACACTAGCACTTCCGCGCAATAACTCTACTAAAGGCGATCCTATTACCGGAATCGCTTCCGGTACGCCCGTTACAATTTTGACTGCCCAATACCCAATTTGATCCCAAGGTAAAGAATAACCTGTTACACCAAAAGATGCGGTCAATACAGCCAGAACCACGCCTGTAACCCAAGTCAATTCGCGAGGTTTTTTAAAACCACCTGTGAGATACACACGAAATACGTGCAGGATTATCATTAGGACCATCATACTTGCCGACCATCGATGAACCGATCGGATTAACCAACCAAAGTTAGCTTCCGTCATTATGTATTGAACAGAAGCAAAAGCCTCAGTAACGGTCGGACGGTAGTAAAAAGTCATAGCAAAGCCTGTAGCTACTTGTACTAAAAAACAAGTAAGCGTAATTCCTCCTAGACAATAAAATATGTTGACATGAGGAGGAACGTATTTACTAGTTATATCATCTGCAATCGCCTGAATCTCGAGACGTTCTTCGAACCAATCGTAAACTTTATTGAGATAGGTAACCCGGGGAGACTCCCCCTCCGAGAACCGTATATGAGAATTTCATCTCGTACAGCTCAAACAAAAACACCCAAATACTGGGTGAAAAGGGTATGGAATAGAAAATTGGAAACTTCTTAAGCTTCTGATTCAATCTTATCTAAAGATACGAAAGAGTCAAAATCAGAAAGCTCTTCTTTGGGGTTATAATTAGAATGCCAAAAAATCAAGTCGGCTCACTTGTCTTTATGTTGATCGTTACAGGCCTCTTGAATCTTCTATTTACCTATTTCTTTTTCTTTGATTTGTTATTTTTATTTGTATGTAATTATTTGTATGTAATGCGGTTTTACTTTTGTTTTCTTTATTATTGACTTTATTATTGATAGGAATTTTCTTGTTAAGACCCTATGAATCAATTGAAACCTCAGATTCATACTAGAACCACGATGATTCAATAAAACCTTCAAACTAAGTCCAAAGATTCCTCGAGTAAGAACCATTGGATCATCATTTATTCAACGAGGAGAATAGATAAACTTACTAAAAATACAAAGAAACATTTGTCCTTTGAGCAAAATCAAAGCAGAAATGGGAATTTGAAAGATTTTTCTTCTTTCAATTTCTAACTTTTTATAATTTCGGAATCCGGCCGCGAGGTCTGAATATTAAGTATGAATCATAGTTCGAATACTTCGTGATCTATTTCATGTATTCCGTGCTCCAGATACTAGAATAAATATCCGACGGGGTAAAACCATCTCTATCAAGACGACAGACTCATTCTCTGTACTATCAATAGGATCAATTATAACAAGTCACACACTCATATTCCGGAAATACAGAAACAAAAAAATTGCGCGGTCGAACTACCAAAAAAAAATGAGCTAAAATCAAAATCCGGGACCTAAATGCTTCCCTTTTTGTATTTAAAAGCTAGGATTTTGTGGTTCTTGTAACTCTAATTCAGTGAAATTCCATCCAGTAAAACGGAAGAATTATAAATCTCCAAAATAATAGATAGGAATATCGCAAATAGGGCCATTGCGACACCCATCAAAGGAGTAGTTCCCCATCCAGGAGCTACTTTACCATATTCCGAATTCAATGGTTTCAATAAATCCCCTACAGCAGTTCGTCTTGGACCAGATCTAGAACTACCCTCAACAGTTTGTGCAGCCATAAATCCTATTTTGTATTCATTGAGATCTGTTGACTTTGTATACCATTCCGTTGTAAATAAACGATCTTATCATAGATCCATTGTGGTCTTGAAATTATATAAGAATGGAAACAGCAACCCTAGTCGCCATCTCTATATCTGGTTTACTTGTAAGTTTTACTGGGTACGCCTTATATACTGCTTTTGGGCAACCCTCTCAACAACTAAGGGATCCATTCGAAGAACACGGGGACTAGTTGACGTAACGGGCCTCCCAATATTGCAATATTGGGAGGCCCATTACGTCAATTGAGATAATGAAAAATCATTTCATTTTTTTAGTTGGAACTTTAGGCGGTTCTCGAAAAAAGATAGCGAAAAAAATGATCCCTAAAGTCGAGACTAAGAGGAATGTATAAACCAATGCTTCCATAAATTCGATCGCGGTTTACAATTATAGCTTCCATACCTGTTTATTTGGGATTATCTCCCGAATTAAAGAAAAAAGAAGAATCAAAGAAAAGGCGGCGTTTTCAATCCAGATTTCTCCAGTACCTTATGTAAAATCACAAACAGAAAATAGAAACCAGAAGCGAAAAATAACAGAGCAATGTTCCATCAGACTATTTGTCTTCTTGTCGTTGGATCTCCAATTTTTTGGAATGCTCCAAATTCCACTTGAGCATCCAAATCTGGGTCAATACCAGCAAAAACATCTCTGAACAGGGTTCTAGCACCATGCCAAATGTGTCCGAAGAAGAAGAGCAGAGCAAACGAAGCATGTCCAAAAGTAAACCAACCCCTTGGACTGCTACGAAAAACACCATCGGATTTCAAAGTAGCACGATCTAATTCAAAAATTTCACCCAATTGAGCACGTCTAGCATATTTTTTCACAGTAGCCGGATCACTATAACTCACTCCATTCAGTTCGCCACCATAGAACTCAACAGTTACACCTACTTGTTCGACACTATACTTCGATTCTGCCCTTCTAAAGGGAACATCGGCTCTAACAATTCCATCTCCGTCTACCAAAACAACTGGAAATGTTTCAAAAAAAGTAGGCATACGACGTACAAAAAGTTCACGCCCTTCTTTATCTCTAAAGATAGGGTGTCCTAACCACCCGACAGCTATTCCATCCCCGTTATCCATTGAACCCGCTCTGAATAATCCCCCTTTCGCCGGATTATTTCCGATGTAATCATAAAAAGCTAATTTTTCAGGAATTTTAGACCAAGCTTCTGATAAACTTTGATTTTCGGCTAGTCCAGCACTAACTCTTCGATATATTTCTTGCTGAAAGTATCCCTGATCCCATTGATAACGGGTGGGACCAAATAATTCGATGGGGGTAGTTGCTGAACCATACCACATAGTTCCAGCAACAACAAAAGCTGCAAAAAAGACAGCAGCGATGCTGCTGGAAAGAACGGTTTCAATATTGCCCATACGTAATCCTTTGTATAGACGTTGAGGCGGACGGACACTAAGATGGAATAAGCCTGCTAAGATGCCCAATGTCCCTGCTGCAATATGATGAGAGGCTATTCCTCCTGGAACAAAAGGGTCAAAACCTTCCACACCCCACGCTGGATTTACAGCCTGTACCTTTCCAGTTAGTCCATAAGGGTCGGACACCCATATTCCAGGACCATACAATCCTGTTACATGAAATGCGCCAAACCCAAAACAAGCTACTCCGGAGAGAAATAAATGAATTCCAAAGATCTTAGGCAAATCCAAAGAAGGTTTTCCTGTACGTTCATCACCAAATATTTCTAGATCCCAATACACCCAATGCCAAATAGCTGCCAAGAAGCACAAGCCAGAAAACACAATATGTGCCCCAGCTACACCTTCGTAACTCCAAATACCCGGATTCGTTATCGTCCCTCCTGTAATACTCCAACCGCCCCATGAATTGGTTATTCCTAAACGAGTCATGAAGGGTATAACGAACATACCTTGTCTCCACATTGGATCAAGAACGGGGTCGGAGGGATCAAAAACTGCTAATTCATATAGAGCCATTGAACCGGCCCAACCAGCAACCAGAGCTGTATGCATTATATGGACAGAAAGCAAACGACCGGGATCATTCAATACGACGGTATGAACACGATACCAAGGCAAACCCATGGGAATACCCCTTTATCAACAAAAAATAGACACTATGTAACTTTATTGCATTATTGCATTGAAAAAAAAACTATGCTATGGACCGCCCTTTTTTTTTTCAGCCGATTATCTCGGAAAAAGGATTAATATTTGTTCTATTCTTTTAGTATTTAGTAATAATGGAACAGTTCGGTTCGTAGGAAAAAAGAGAAGCAGATCTATTCTATACTCGATAAGTACCAATACGCAATGGGGGTTGATTCCCTTTTCTATGAGCGAATGCATCTATATTTGGTCATCATTCAAAGGGCCTATTCGTAAGAATTTTCCATTCTTCGTTCTGTTTTCCTTTACTTTATTTTCTGAACTTATTCAATCTATATATAAAATATGATAAAGGTCGATATTATTAAGATAATAAGCACATTATTACGCTTCCACATCAAAGTGAAATAGAATACTTAATTCTTTTTTCTTTCAGTTTATGCCTATTGGTGTTCCAAAAGTACCTTTTCGAAGTCCCGGAGAGGAAGATGCATCTTGGGTTGACGTATAGTGCGACTTGTCAGATATATTGGGTCATATGGGATTTCCCCATTCTCTCCCTCGATGGAGATATCCTCTGTTTCGCCCCCAAAAAAAAATTGAATTATCAAAAATTTGTAGCGTGAAGCGCAATGAAGTGCAAATAGATCCGTTTTGTGAGGAGGTATCGTTAAATAATATTAGCAATTAAAATAATTTATGGTAGGCTTGGCTGGACCAATAAAATGAAGTATCCAGGCTCCGTTTAAAAAACCCAATTGGTAATATATTTAGGATTATTACTTATATCATAAACGATTCGATTTCGTTAAATAGGAATGATCTCAAACTGTTAATCAATCGAATCCAAAAGGGAATGAATATGAATACGTCGAATATTTAGCAGAAGGCATGAAAGAAATGAATTGAAAAAGGGGGGTAATAGCAAAAAAAAGACGTGGTATTGGGGTCATTTGTCCTATATGTACAAATCAAAATCGGGCAGATACTTATTCGGAGTAGAGCATAAACCTAAAAAAATTGAAGAAGCCCATTCAGGAACAAGAAAATGACATCGTGATTTTTGAATCGGATCTCGATGAAAAAATACATCAATGAAAGGTTAGTTCGATAAGTTTAGTGAATTGTTTTTTCTATTATAGGAAAACCCGCCAACGTCATCGTTCTTGAAAAATGGAAGAAAAGCCCCTTTGCTAGAAGTTAGAAAGAACCCGCTATGAAAAAAGAAAGAGGGCTGGAGTTTACACATTGATTTTTTTCGCATGTTGAACCGTATGCATCAAAAGGTGCCTGTACGGCTCCTAAAGGATACAATTTGATCCTAATCAACCGACTTTATCGAGAAAGATTACTTTTTTTAGGCCAAGAAGTTGATAGCGAGATCTCGAATCAACTTATTGGTCTTATGGTATATCTCAGTATAGAGAATGATACCGAGGATCTTTATTTGTTTATAAACTCTCCTGGCGGCTGGGTAATACCCGGAATAGCTATTTATGATACTATGCAATTTGTGCGACCAGATGTACACACAATATGCATGGGATTGGCCGCCTCAATGGGGTCTTTTATCCTGGTCGGAGGAGAAATTACCAAACGTCTAGCATTCCCTCACGCTTAGCGCCAATGAGTTTTTTATTTGAGAGAAAAAAGAAGACTATGCCTTCACCATCTGAATTATTAATATTCAGTAATAATAGCATGGCACTTCGAATTCGATATCCAAATTATTTATTGTTTTTTTTTTTTCAAAAGATTCTCGATTATGTATCGAAAGAGTAGTATGAGACAAACGAAGGGTATTTACGACTTTATCTTACCTATCGTAGGCCTATTTCAGCGTCACAAACTTTTTTCACACCAGAGGATTATTAACAGGATTTAGGTTATCAAAGAGTACGAAAATCAAAAAAAGAAAGAAACTTTGGGATTGCTGAATAACAGCCGAAATAAATATAGAAAGCAACGGGGCCATCATAGTATTTTTTAACTCCTCCAAAAAAAAGAAGGGTGGTAATTGGATCATTTACCGATCTGGGTATAAGAGACCCCATATTTTCTCTTTCTTCGATGAAAGGTAAAAAAGTGAAGTCCATTGGAGAGCCGTATGCAATGCGCAAAAATGCCCGTACGGTTGTTCAATTCTATCTTTTTCTTATTCTTTCTCTCTTCCCCTCCACGGATCGTCGAGCTATAGGAATCTTTTATTATGTTATATTATCTATATCATTTTATTATGTTATCTTATCTATATAATCAGGGTAATGATCCATCAACCTATTGCCGCTTTTTATGAGGCACAAACGGGCGAATTTATCCTGGAAGCGGAAGAACTACTGAAACTGCGCGAAACCCTTACAAGGGTTTATGTACAAAGAACAGGCAAGCCCTTATGGGTTGTATCCGAAGACATGGAAAGGGATGTTTTTATGTCAGCAACAGAAGCCCAAGCTCATGGAATTGTTGATCTTGTAGCGGTTGTATAAAAAATAGCAGTGATTTCACGCAAATACACGATTTGAGATTTTATCTTCTTACTTCTTAAGGGTTTAATATTCTATTAATCTATTAATATAGAAGAAATTCATAATCGTCCGGTTAGGATCGATCTAAACCAACCCCTAATGTATAATTCAGCATGCCAACTATTAAACAACTTATTAGAAACCCAAGACAGCCAATCAGAAACGTCACGAAATCCCCCGCTCTTGGGGGATGCCCTCAGCGCCGAGGAACATGTACGAGGGTGTATGTGCGACTCGTTTAAATCGTGGGTTGAGACAAAACAAAAGAAAGAAAACAAATTTTCTAATAGCAATGATCAGTACCATTGAATCGGATAGAATGGAAGAACTCCATTCACGATCTAAAACTAAAAAGGATAGATCTATCATATCTTTCTATTGTGCATGAAATTTATGGTTTCCATTGGTGCAAATTCAATCACTTCAATTTGCAATTTAAGATGAGAAAGAATTCCCCATTGGTAACAAATAGTTATCCATTAAGCGGGGGGAAATCCTATTTAAAAAGCGGAAAGATTATGTTTCTACTCTTGCAAGAACGGACTAACAGGGTCAGCTACCCAACCAAACTTCATAATTAAATACCGTTACTGTATAAGGTATATCTCGTTAGGAAAGACCTATTACTGGAAAATTCATGGGTAGAGCCAAAGAGTGGTAACTGTACAAGTTACCAATACAATAGGATTGATTAAATGAGGGAAAGGGCTCCGGTGTATAGAAAGGACCTCACCGTTTAAGAAGTAACCATAGAGACGATGGAACCCACAATTTCTTTATCTATTTCTATTTACTACTTTATTTTATTTACAATGCGCCTAGAAAAAAGGAAAAAAGTGTGGTCGGGAAGGTTATAGTAGCAAAAGCCATTGGAATTTTCATCTTATAAATTGGAAGAATCCGTTTTGTTATTAATAGACTAGGAAAGGGGAACTGAATAATTGAAAGAAAGGAAATCCATTAGTTATTCATCAAAGTTTCATTTATTCAATGACCCGAATTAGACGAGGATATATAGCTCGGAGACGTAGAACAAAACTTCGTTTATTTGCCTCAAGCTTTCGCGGGGCTCATTCAAGACTTACTCGAACAATTACTCAACAGAAAATAAGAGCTTTGGCTTCGGCTCATCATGATAGAGATAGGAAAAAAAGAGATTTTCGTCGTTTGTGGATCACTCGAATAAATGCAGTAATTCGGCGAAATCGAGTATCCCATATTTATAGTAGATTAATACACAATCTGTATAAGGGGCAGTTGCTTCTTAATCGTAAAATACTTGCACAAATAGCTATATCAAATAGTAATTGTCTTTATATGATTTCCAATGAGATCATAAAATAAGGAGGTTGGAAGGAATCTTCCAGAATCTTTTAAATGGAGTTCTCTGGAGAATGAACTGTGGGAAGGTAGAATAGAAATTACTATGATAAAATCGGGATAATATGAAATCGTCAAAATGAGCGAACACGCTCAATAAAAAAAGATTTATTCTTATTCCCCAATTCTTTTTTTTCTTACAACATAACGGATTCCAGGATTTGTTGACCAAAACATCCAGGTGCTTGAGTTCTGATTGGAATTTTGATTCAATTGAGGAGTAAGCCTATTTTTTTCTGGTTCTAAGACCAGTAGTTCTAGCGGTCGACTCACTTCTTTCAAATTGTTTCTCATTATTAAGAAAAGGTAACGAAGATAAAATACGAGCTTGTTTTATAGCAATAGTAATTAATCGTTGTTCTTTTAAGGTCAATCTATTGACTCGTCTAGATAATATTTTTCCTTGTTCACTAATAAATCGACTAATTAAACTCATGTTTCTATAATCAATTCGATCCCCCGATTGGATTGGGGGCAAACGCCTACGAAAAGATCGCTTGGATTTAAGAAAGAGTCGCTTGGATTTATCCATAATTTTTTTATTCCTTAGCCTTAAAATCCTAATCGTTAAAATACTATTCCGATCCAATCAAAAATGATTTCTAAAATGAATTAATAGGATTTGTTTGGCTCTATTTAGTTGTTTCTATTTAAATATAGGAATAATAGATAGATATATATATCTAATTTTTTTCATGTTCCTTGGAAGAGTGACACACAAGCACTCGGTTCGATCTATATCTATTTCTTTATCTCCCCATGAATTGTATGTTTGGAACAATAGGGACAGAATTTTCTCAATTCCAATCGACTAGGTGTATTGTGTCGATTCTTTTGAGTAATATATCTGGAAATACCCGCCAATTCCTTATTAACACCGTTTCGAACACAACCGGTACATTCCAAAATAACCCTTACTCGGACATCTTTACCCTTGGCCATGAACCTCCTTTCGGGTTTTGATTCACCCAACTTTTCGATTTTCCGATCCAAAGCGAATAAGAAGAAAGGAACCAAAAAAAATAGAAGTTGCTAACAACTCAAAATCCTATTCTGAAATAAAGATTTTGTTGCAATCCATATAGTAAATAGTAAGTAATACAAAAATTTCTAACTATATTTCTACTCACAGTACAGTATTTCATTTAAGTATCTTGTATTGTATGATACTCTTCCCCTAGCCACATTTCCATTTCGCTTTTCTTTTAACTTTATAACTCTATTTTGAATTTAATTGGAGCCTGAACCCGAGTTTCGCTGAGGTTGAATCCACTTTTTTCTTTCTCGTTCGCCCCTTATTCTATCTATCGAATTCCAAAAAAAAAACAAGAAAAGAGGGGAACGAGAGACAAATATTTGATTCTATCTCTACTCTTCTTCACCCCTTTCTATGTCAATAACTAGAATGAAAAAAAAGGAAATGTCAACGCATCGGGGAATAAACGATTGATTTCTATCAATAAACCTGCTAAAGACCCGAACCATAGAGTACTTAGTACCGGGGCCACGGAAAGATATGTTTTTAGATCTCGCATTGAAAATCCTCCTTCTTTTTTTGTATTCCATATTGTAATACAATATGGTAAGAGATGTATATGTAGTTAAAGACCCCTTCTATTTGTGTGTGGAATCCCTAATTCCAATTGAAATGTGCAATAATTCGGTAGATAAGATTTTTTTTTTCTTTTTCTTAAAGCAGAAAAATGGGTCCCTTTCCGTCTGAGAATTCCCGAGAAAAATATTCATTTATTATATGTTATATGATATGAGACGAAAAAAAAGAAATGCCGAGATCCATTTTGCATATCAATGGAGGAAAGAGAATAAGGATGTGGAAAACAAGACGGGGATTCTCTACAATGATACTGTAAACCAATTGAAAGGGATGTAGCGCAGCTTGGTAGCGCGTTTGTTTTGGGTACAAAATGTCACAGGTTCAAATCCTGTCATCCCTACCTATTACTGTTCAGAGGAACAGTAACGAGAGATCTATTTTGATCGATTCAATTTGGACATACATAATCTTTAATGATATGTGATAGTATACACATGCAAGAAATATTTATTGGCGTTAGAAAAAAAAAAAAAGAATCCCCCTCCTTATAGTCTTTTCCGTTGTGATAAGAAAGCGCTCTTAGTTCAGTTCGGTAGAACGTGGGTCTCCAAAACCCGATGTCGTAGGTTCAAATCCTACAGAGCGTGATGCCGCTCTTGCCTTGTTAGCTTGGTAGATCTAAAATTACGCTAAACTGAAATAATTGAACAGCAATCTGAATTTGACCTTGACCTCCCCCGGATTAAATTAAATAAAATTAAATTAAGTAAGGGGGGTCAGTTAAAAAAAGAGATGTTAATTAATCAAAGGTCCAACTGATCACCACGTCTGTATTGTAAATATGCGGTTACGAATAATCCAGCCAAAGTAATAGGAATTAGACCTAAGACGATTCCAAATAGAAAAACTTCAATCATTTCAATTAAATTTATTTGAAAGGGGGAAAAGAGAGGTAATATCTATCCCTAAATATTAATCCGTATTGTCTAGGAATCTCAATGCCCAATAATTGGTAATTAACACGGTAAGGAACTAGAGAATATCTGGAATACCACAGAAAGATTTCTTTTTATGAATTATTCATTCAATGAATTTCAAATAAGTCCTATCTTATTCAGACCAATAAATAGAGCCGAAGTTATAGTTAAAGCCGCTAGTAGAAAACCGAAATAACTAGTTATAGTAGGCATGAAGGAGCTAAAGGAAATATCTTCTTTTTATACATATGTTTATAAAGCACTTCCCTAAGTTTCCACTTTTAAAAGATACGAGGATAAGCAAAAATACCCTACCAATTGAAAGTTTTTGTTTTTGATTCATCAATCTTTCGAAAAGGTACTAACAAAAATCGAGTGGCAGGGATAGAAAAAGAAATCAATTCATAATCTTTGACATTTGACATGGACCCATCTCACGATTCCGAATCAACAGATTCGTTGGGCAACTCTTGAGTAAACTAAATATTAAAATAATAATCAAAACTGTGTCATATAACTTCATTCCAAAAACGAAATTCCTTTTAAATCAATATGGAACAAACTTGGGGAATCGCTTCCATTTTGTATTTTGATTTTTTCTTTTTTATTGTATCTAATACATTTTCGAGTTTCGAATAAAGAGTGAACTTATACCTTACTTATACCTTATAATACCCTTTCTTTACTTTTTTTTTCCTTTTTTTGTTTTGACTTTAGTTTATTTACTTTAATTGTTTTTAACTCATTAGATTCAGCAATAGGTTCATTCCCATAAGATCTCAAATGAGAATAAAAAAGGTATGGCATGATCAGTCGAAAAAATAAAATTTTGATTTCGGTCCAATTAGATTCTAAAACTAATAATTCCTATTATCTTTTCCTTTCTAGATTTTACATTTTGTCTTTTCATATTCTTTTTATATATATAAAGCATAAAGCGCTTTCTCCTTGTAGTAAAGCCCGTTCTCCTTGTAGTTAGGTCAAGAAAAAACTTTGGATCTAATAGAACAAAACAATGCGCCCATCACAAATATCGATTATTAGAAGAGAAACCTTTATAAGCGTTGTTCTCCTTCTTTTATCGAATCCTATCTACCACCGTTACTTGTTTCTCGCCGACTAAGCAATTCCTTAAAAAAAAAAAAGAGGGGGATTCCAACAAAAAACCTCTTCTACACCTACGAAAAGGGGATTTGTAGATTTCACATCTACTTGAAGTGGGGAAATATGATAATCTTCGTCATGAATTATTATTATTAGAAAAAGAAAACAATTCGTCGGATTTCCATTTTACCTGATCTTCAATTTCTAGTCCGAAGCCGATAATGGAAATGGAGAGAAAAGAAACCCCATACTACAGAAATTTGATGAATTTTCTATTGAATGGTACATAGTTATACATCGACCAGCAAGAAGAAACGAAGAAAACCATTATCTAGC